GGTTGTACTTTTCCCGTTAGTCCATAAGGATCAGACACCCATATTCCAGGACCGTACAGGCCTGTTACATGAAATGCACCAAAACCAAAGCAAGCCACCCCGGAAAGAAATAAATGAATTCCAAAGATCTTGGGCAAATCCAAAGAAGGTTTTCCTGTACGTTCATCAGAAAATATTTCTAGATCCCAATAAACCCAATGCCAGATAGCTGCCAAAAAGCATAAGCCAGAAAACACAATATGTGCCCCGGCTACACCTTCGTAACTCCAAATCCCTGGATTCGTTACAGTCCCTCCTGTAATACTCCAACCTCCCCACGAATTGGTTATTCCTAAACGAGTCATGAAGGGTATAACGAACATACCCTGCCTCCACATTGGATCAAGAACAGGGTCAGAAGGATCAAAAACTGCTAATTCATAAAGAGCCATCGAGCCCGCCCAACCAGCAACCAGAGCTGTATGCATTATATGAACGGAAAGCAACCGACCGGGATCATTCAATACAACGGTATGAACACGATACCAAGGCAAACCCATGGAAAATACCCCTTTATCAAAGAAAAATAGACACTACGTAACTTTATTGCATTGGAAAAGACTATACTATAACTATCTCCCTTGTTCAGTGGATTATTTCATAACAAGGGTTATTTATTCTAATTCTATTCTGTTCGTAACAACAAAGAGAAGCAGGTTTATTCTATACTCGATAAGTACCAATACGCAATGGTGGAGTTATACCATTTTCTATGAGTAAATGCGTCCATCCTTATTTATCACTTATTTATCATTAGAAAGAACTATTCGTAAAAAGTGTCCTTTATTGATTTTGTCTTTCGTTCTGAATTTTTCTAATCTATGGATAAAATAAATAGGATCAAGACAATATTCTAAAGACAATAAAACCATATTGTTACGTTTCCACATCAAAGTGAAATAGAGTCTTTAGTTCTTTTTCCTTTCAATTCATGCCTATTGGTGTTCCAAAAGTACCTTTCCGAAGTCCTGGAGAGGAAGATGCATCCTGGGTTGACGTATAGTGCGACTTGTCAAATATATTGGGTCATATGGGATTTCCCCGTTCTCTCCCCCGATTGAGATATCCTCTGCTTCGCCTAAGAAAGAGAAAAGGAATCATCCCAAAATTGGAGCGTGAAGTGCAATTAGATGCATTGTTTGGGGTAATTCATAGTACTATTATCAATTAGAAGAATTTAAGGTTGGCCTTGCTTGGACTAAAAAAATGAAGTATCCAGGCTCCGTTTAGAAAACACCCCAATTCTATGATTACTACGTGTATCTTAAATGATTCCTGTTTGTTATTTGTAAAGTCATAACAACAAGAAAGGGCGATGGGAAGATTTGTCCTATATGTGCAAATAAAAATCGGGCGGATCTTTACCCGGAGTAGAGCATAAACCTAAAAATATGAAAGAGACCCATTCAGGAACAAGAAAATACCATCGTGATTTGGATTGAATCTCGATGAAACAATACATCAAGGAGAAGTTCATTCGATAAGTTTATTGACTTTTTTCTATTATTATTAGAATTAGAAAGAAGAAATCAAAATTCGTCTTTATTGAAAAATCGAAGAAAAGCCCTTTCGTGAAAAGTTAGAAAAAACCTGCTATGAAAAAGAATAGGAAAAAAGAAAGAGGACTGGAATCTATACATTGATTCTTTTTTTTTTTCGCAATTTTTTTGAACCGTATGCATCAAAAGGTGCATGTACGGTTCCTAAGGGAGACAATTTGACCCTAACCAACCGACTTTATCGAGAAAGATTACTTTTTTTAGGTCAAGAACTTAATAGCGAGATCTCGAATCAACTTATTGGCCTTATGGTATATCTCAGTATCGAGGATGACACCAAAGATCTTTATTTGTTTATCAACTCTCCTGGCGGATGGGTAATCCCTGGAATAGCTATTTATGATACTATGCAATTTGTGCGACCAGAGGTCCATACAATATGCATGGGATTAGCCGCGTCAATGGGATCTTTTATCCTAGTTGGAGGAGAAATTACCAAACGTCTAGCATTCCCTCACGCTTGGCGCCAATGAGGTTTTTTATTTGAGAGAAAAAAGAAAACTATGCCTTCGCCATATCAATATTAAGTAATAATAGCATGGCACTTCGAATTCGATATGAAAAAATTTTGTATTGTCTTTTTTCAAAAGATTCGATTATGTATCGAGAGAGTAGTATGAGATAAAAGATATTTCCGATCTTATCTATCGGAAGTCCAATTCAGCGTCACAGACTTGTTTGTTTTCACACCGAAGGGCTCTTAACAATATTTAAGTTATCAAAAAAAGAGTGCGAAAGAAAAAACAAATTTTTCCTTTTTTGGTTGAATCAAAAAGACACTTTGGGATTGTTGAATCAAAGACAAAAAAAGAATCCATTTGAAAATACAAAGCAACGGAGCCATCATAGTATTTTTTACCTACTCCGAAAGCCGAAAGGAAGGGTGGCAGTTTGATCATTTATCCATCTGGGACTGATAGATTCTATTTTTATCTTTCTTGAATGGAAAGTCAGGGTCAATTTGATTGTAGAGCCGTATGCAATGCACAAAAGATGATGCCCGTACGGTTGTTCAATTCTATCTTTTTCCTAATATTCTTTATCTTTCTTTTCTCTTCCTTTCATCACACCAGATAGAGATCTATTATCAGGGTAATGATCCATCAACCTGCTAGTTCTTTTTATGAGGCGCAAACGGGAGAATTTATCCTGGAAGCGGAAGAACTGCTCAAACTACGCGAAACCATCACAAGGGTTTATGTACAAAGGACGGGCAAACCTTTATGGGTTGTATCTGAAGACTTGGAAAGAGACGTTTTTATGTCAGCAACAGAAGCCCAAGCTTATGGAATTGTTGATCTTGTAGCAGTTGAATAAAAAAAATGGATTTTGTGCAAATCCGTAATTTGAGATTTTTTCTGCGAGTTCACTATTAAATATAAATAAAAAATTCCTAATCATCTGGTTAGGATCAATCTAAACCAGCCCATTATGTATATGATTCAACATGCCAACTATTAAACAACTTATTAGAAATACAAGACAGCCCATTCGAAATGTCACGAAATCCCCCGCGCTTCGGGGATGCCCTCAGCGCCGAGGAACATGTACTAGGGTGTATGTGCGACTCGTTTAGATCATGAGCTGACACACAAAAAGCAAGAAACCCGCTTCCAGTATGAATGATCAGTCCGATGAATAGGATAGAATGGAAGAAGGAATAACTCCACCCACTATCTAAAAATAAGCAAATCGATCCCCCTATTGTGTATAAAGTTTATGGTTTCCTTTGGTGCAAATCCAAATCACCTGAATTGAAGATGAGAAAAAATTCTCCATTGGTAACAACTGGTTATTCATTAAGCGGAGGAAATCTTATTAAAATAAAAAAAACAGAAAAATGAAATTCTCATTCGGTCAAGAACGGACTACGAGGGTCAGTTACCCAGCTAACTTTCATAATTAAATACCGTTACTGTATAGGTGGGTCTCATTGCGAAAGACCTGTTACTGGATAATTCGTGGGTAGAGCCAAAGAGTGTGGTGTGAACTATACAAGTTACCAATACCATTCATGAAATATGAAATGAAGTTGAGGTGAAAGGCTCCGGTGTATAGAGAAGACCTCACCGTTTAAGAAGTAACCATAGAAACGACGAAACCCACGATTTCTTTATCCATTTAATTTCTATTTCTTTTTTTTTATTGACTTTTTGACACCTTGCAAAAGAAAATGTCTTATTTCTTTATTATTTCGCAGTAAAATACCTAAAAAAGAAAAAATCGTGGTCGGGAAGGTTATAGTAGCCAAAGCCATTGGAATTTGTATTTTATACATTGGAAAAATCCGTTTGGTTATTAATAGACCGGGACGGTTAAAAGAATAACTGAAAGAAAAGAAATCACTTAGTTATTTGTCAAAATTTGATTTATTCAATGACCAGAATTAAACGCGGATATATAGCCCGAAGGCGTAGAACAAAAATTCGTTTATTTGCATCAAGTTTTCGAGGGTCTCATTCAAGACTTACTCGAACTATTACTCAACAGAAAATAAGAGCTTTGGTTTCGGCTCATCGGGATAGGGATAAGCAAAAAAGAAATTTTCGTCGTTTGTGGATCACTCGGATAAACGCAGTGATTCGAGAAGGGGGAGTATCCTATAGTTATAGCAAATTAATACATGATCTATACAAGAGGCGATTGCCTCTTAATCGTAAAATACTGGCCCAAATAGCTATATCAAATAGGAGTTGTTTTTATATGATTTCCAACGAAATCAGAAAAGAAGTAGATTGGAAGGAATATGCCGGAATAATTTAAATGGAGTTCCCCGGAGAATGAACTCCGGGAAGGTGGAGTCGAAATTCTTATGAGAAAATATGCTAAAGTAGTCAAAATAAATGAACACGTTCAATAAAAAAATCTTTTGTTTCTTATTCGTTTTTTTTTATTACGACACGATAATAAAATCTGGATTCTCGGATTTGTCAAACAAAACACCAATTCACGTTTGAGTTCGGATTGGAATTCTGATTGAAATGAACAAAGAAGAAGCCTAGTTGTTTTTGGTTCTAAGACCAGTAGTTCTAGTGGTCGACTCGACTCTTTCAAATTGTTTCTCATTATTGAGAAAAGGTAACAAAGATAAAATACGAGCTTGTTTTATAGCAATAGTAATTAATCGTTGTTGTTTCAAGGTCAACCTATTCACCCGTCTAGATAAGATTTTTCCTTGTTCACTAATAAATCGACTAATTAAACTCATGTTTCTATAATCAATTCGATCCCCCGATTGAATCGGGGGCAAACGCCTACGAAAAGATCGCTTAGATTTAAGAAAAGGTCGCTTGGATTTATCCATGGTTGGTTTGTTTAGTTTATTTCTTATCCCTAAAATCCTATTTCTTAATTGTCATTTTAACTTCAAATAGGATTCTTTTTTATTTAAATGAAATATCT